GAGAAAGTTCTAATGATCTCGATGTAACTCAAAAATACAGGCATTTGTGGGTTCAATGCGAAAATTGTTATGGATTAAATTATAAAAAATTTTTTAAATCAAAAATGAATATTTGTGAACAATGTGGATATCATTTGAAAATGAGTAGTTCAGATAGAATCGAACTTTCGATTGATCCAGGTACTTGGGATCCTATGGATGAAGACATGGTCTCTCTGGATCCCATTGAATTTCATTCGGAGGAGGAGCCTTATAAGGATCGTATTGATTCTTATCAAAGAAAGACAGGATTAACTGAGGCTGTTCAAACAGGCATAGGTCAACTAAACGGTATTCCCGTAGCACTTGGGGTTATGGATTTTCAGTTTATGGGGGGTAGTATGGGATCCGTAGTCGGGGAGAAAATCACACGTTTGATTGAGTACGCTACTAAGAAATTTCTACCTCTTATTATAGTGTGTGCTTCCGGGGGGGCACGCATGCAAGAAGGAAGTTTGAGCTTGATGCAAATGGCTAAAATCTCTTCTGCTTTATATGATTATCAATCAAATAAAAAGTTATTCTATGTATCAATCCTTACATCTCCTACTACTGGTGGGGTGACAGCGAGTTTTGGTATGTTGGGGGATATCATTATTGCTGAACCCAATGCCTACATTGCATTTGCAGGTAAAAGAGTAATTGAACAAACATTAAATAAAACAGTACCTGAAGGTTCACAAGCGGCTGAATATTTATTCCAGAAGGGCTTATTCGATCTAATCGTACCACGTAATCTTTTAAAAAGCGTTCTAAGTGAATTATTTCAGCTCCACGCTTTCTTTCCTTTGAATCAAAATTCAATCAAGTAGAACATTAAGTTCAATTATTTTATTTGTAGCAAACAAGTAGTTAGTTTATAGGAATCCAAGTAAAAATAAAAAGAATTGAGTTTTATTTGGTGACATAAGATCTACTTGTAGAAAGAATCAAAAGTTTCGGATAACTCTTTTTTTTTACCTATATTGTTGATTACTAATCAACAACCCTCTATCAACAAAATAAAAGAGTGAATTCTTCTTTTCATGAAATTAGGCGAATAAAACGAATTTCCTATTCCCGTCTTACATATGTATATATAATGAAAATATAGAATAGAGTTTTACATCTTTCTATATCTTCCGAGAATCCCATTTTGACTAGAAATCCCGGTTGGATTGGATTCTAACGAATCTTTCGATAATTTGTAAGAAACTTTTTCTTTATTAAATTAGAAGACAAGAACAAAAGACGAAGAAAAGAAGAATAATATGAAAGTCGATTATCATACATATCTTTCATGTAGAAAAACCATGAATAGGTCCATTTATTTAGTTCGACATTCCTTGTGCTTAGTATATATACTAAGTTAGAGATATATTATATATACTCACTATATACTTATATATACTAATTTAATTTTGAATTCGATTTTCATTATCTATAGCATTATCTATAGATAGTAATTCTCTACCATATCTACGAATTAATAAGAATTCCAATTCTTAATTATAATTATTATAAGATATCTTTATCATTTTAAATAATAAAAACAGGTAAAAATAAAATAGTAAATCGAGGTACCCATTCTATGATAACTCTCAACCTTCCCTCTATTTTTGTGCCTTTAATAGGCCTAGTATTTCCGGCAATTGCAATGGCTTCTTTATTTCTTCATGTTCAAAAAAACAAGATTGTGTAGATCCGATGGGATCCAATCTCATCCATTTTTTTTTTCAAACTTAGACTTGTATCATAACACAGATATCTATTTCGTGGAATATGATATAACATGTGGCTTCCACCGAACATAAAACCGAACATAAAAGAAAAGCTCTTATGCCTGCAGAAAATGCTATATGGGTAAATGACTTTTAGCTATTTTCAAATAGATCAGGATCGCCGGATGGCTGAAATGTAAAGTCAGCGTATCTATATGTATGTCGATATCTATAGTAGGATCATATGAAAGGTCTGTTATTATTTTAGATTTTAAATCTAACCAATTTGATGAATGACTCCTAAAGGTTCACATCAAACTAGTGCTAGTTGATGAGAGTTACTTCGGAAACAAAAAGAGTAAAGTCAAATTCATTTGGAGTCTTTTCTCAATTTCAATAAAATACAACTGGATCAAGTATGAGTTGGCGATCAGAACATATATGGATAGAACCTATAATGGGGTCTCGAAAAGCAAGTAATTTCTGGTGGGCCATTATCCTTTTTTTAGGTTCATTAGGATTCTTATTGGTTGGAACTTCTAGTTATCTTGGTAGAAATTTGATATCTTTATTTCCGTCTCAGCAAATTCTTTTTTTTCCACAAGGGATCGTGATGTCTTTCTATGGGATCGCCGGTCTTTTTATTAGCTCCTATTTGTGGTGCACAATTTCGTGGAATGTAGGTAGTGGTTATGATCGATTCGATCGAAAAGAAGGAATAGTGTGTATTTTTCGTTGGGGATTTCCTGGAAAAAATCGTC